TCATTATGTGAATCGAAAACTTAACATTGCTATCACAAGAATTGCAAAACCTTACGGGAACCCTAATATTCTTGCAGAATTTATAGCCGGACAATTAAAAAATAGAGTTTCATTTCGAAAAGCAATGAAAAAGGCTATTGAATTAACTGAACAAGCGGATACAAAAGGAATTCAAGTACAAATTGCAGGGCGTATCGACGGAAAAGAAATTGCCCGTGTCGAATGGATCAGAGAGGGCAGGGTTCCCCTACAAACCATTCGAGCTAAAATAAATTATTGTTCCTATACAGTTCGGACTATCTATGGGGTTTTGGGCATCAAAATTTGGATTTTTATAGACAAGGAAGAGGAATAAGAAAACTTTCATTGTTTTTTCCTTCTATCAATAGATAGAAGGAAAAAGGGAGAAACTCGTTCATTCTTTTTCCTACCAATCAAACTAATTCTTAATTCTATAGGGTTGAATAAAAATTCAATTGACCTTTTGATATAATTGCTATGCTTAGTGTGTGACTCGTTGGTTTTTTTTTAGAGTTAGGGTTACAAAAGACCGACCCGATAGTATGAAAACCAATTCATCACTTCATATTATCTGGATCTAAAGAACCAGTCAAGATATGTTAAATAAGTCATATCTTTGTAGCAACTGAAATAATTAAACTTTTTTAAAGCAAAATTACAGAAGAAAGGTGTGGATAAATGGAAGGATGAGAGAAAGAGAGAAAAATAATATCAATGATATAGAATTCTAATATGGAAGGTCTGTGGGTTATCTCATAAAAGACAATGTAATAAAGCATCAATACTAATTGATTCATACATAATGAAATTTTCAAGGAATTTCTGATAGAAGAGAAGAAAAAACTCAAGAGCTTCGAGTCAATAAAGACTAAGAAGGTTGACTCAAGAATAAATTGGATTATGAGCTCCGTTGTAGAATTCTGACCTAATCATTTAGTACGAAGTGGTGGAAACGAAGGAACCTGTGAATGCAAAAGATTTTATTAAACAAATGAATCTTAATAATTCACTAGTTAGGATGGCGAAATAAACCGGAAATTAATTCATCTATTCGGAAAAGTGACGAACAAGTGCTAGGACTGAAATAGAGATTGCAAGAGTTAATATTCGCCCGCGAAAACTTTCTTTTTTTGAATTGGTAAACTCGGATAAAGGACAAAAGACAATAAAGATTTATTAGGACGTTAGAAAAAAATAAAATCTTTTCTAAAAATGTTCTAATAGCTATTCAAATTAATTGAAATTCAATTTTGAATCCTTTTATTCGCGAGGAGCTGGATGAGAAGAAACTCTCACGTCCAGCTCTGTAGTAGAGATGAAATTCCGAAACAACCATCAACTATAACCCCAAAAGAACTAAATTCCGTAAACAACATAGAGGAAGAATGAAGGGAATATCTTATCGAGGTAATCATATTTGTTTCGGTAAATATGCTCTTCAAGCACTTGAACCCGCTTGGATCACATCGAGACAAATCGAAGCAGGTCGCCGAGCAATGACACGAAATGCACGCCGTGGTGGAAAAATATGGGTCCGGCTCTTTCCAGATAAACCAGTTACAGTAAGACCTGCTGAAACACGTATGGGCTCAGGGAAAGGATCCCCTGAATATTGGGTAGCTGTTGTTAAACCGGGGCGAATACTATATGAAATGGGTGGAGTAACCGAAAATATAGCTAAAAGGGCTATTTTAATAGCAGCATCCAAAATGCCTATACGAACTCAATTTATTATTTCGGGATAAAAATATAGAACCGACAGAAATGAGTCTTGGGGATGAAACAAAATCGCAGGTTTCTTTTTTTAGACTTAGACAAACAATATTTCTTTTATTTTTTTTCATCCTTTGCATTGGAAGAATAGACTCAAAAATTTATATGATTCAACCTCAGACCTATTTAAATGTAGCGGATAACAGCGGGGCTCGAAAATTGATGTGTATTCGAATCATAGGAGCTAGTAATCGCCGATATGCTCATATTGGTGACGTTATTGTTGCTGTGATCAAAGAAGCAGTACCAAATATGCCCCTAGAAAAATCAGAAGTAGTCAGAGCTGTAATTGTTCGTACCTGTAAAGAACTTAAACGTGACAGCGGTATGATAATACGATATGATGACAATGCTGCAGTTGTAATTGATCAAGAAGGAAACCCAAAAGGAACTCGCATTTTTGGGGCAATCCCCCGCGAATTGAGACAATTAAATTTTACTAAAATAGTTTCATTAGCTCCCGAAGTATTATAGAAGTATTATAAAATAAAAAGAGATCTGATATTTTTGGGGTATTTGAAAAGAAATAGTTTAAGAACTAGATTAATTCGTAGCTTGTGTTTCGCGTATATACCTTAAAATTTTTATATTCATAAACCAATAAAAAAATAAAAAAACATGTTAATTATATCCAATTTTGAGACACCAAAAGTTTGAGTTCATCATGGGTAGAGACACTATTGCTGAGATAATAACCTCTATACGAAATGCTGATATGGATAGAAAAAGAGTTATTCGCATAGCATCTACTAATATTACCGAAAATATTGTTAAAATACTTTTCCGAGAAGGTTTTATCGAAAACGTCAGAAAACATCGAGAAAAAAACCAAAATTTTTTAGTTTTAACCCTGCGACATAGCAGGAATAGGAAAAGACCCTATAGGAATTTGTTAAATTTAAAACGGATCAGCCGACCCGGTCTACGAATTTATTCTAACTCTCAACGAATTCCTAGAATTTTAGGTGGGATAGGGATTGTAATTCTTTCTACTTCTCGGGGTATAATGACAGATCGGGAGGCTCGACTAGAAGGAATCGGCGGAGAAATTTTATGTTATATATGGTAATCCATTTAATATCCAAATGAAATCCGAAACCTCTTCCTATTTGTAAAAAAAAAAAGATAAGGGGGTGAGTTGTCTAATATCGTTTCTCCTCCATTAGTTGATACCTCAAGGGGGCTTTACCTGGAATGAAAGAACAAAAATGGATTCATGAAGGTTTAATTACTGAATCGCTTCCCAATGGCATGTTCCGGGTTCGTTTAGATAATGAGGATCTGATTCTAGGTTATGTTTCGGGAAAGATCCGGCGTAGTTTTATACGGATACTTCCCGGAGATAAAGTCAAAATTGAAGTAAGTCGTTATGATTCAACCAGAGGACGTATAATTTATCGACTCCGAAACAAAGATTTGAAGGATTAGGTGATTTTTATTCAATACGATTCAAGATAAAAAATTCCAAGAAACCTATTTTCTATCGAGAAGTAGATTCAGAATTAAGATAAGGAATGACAAATATGAAAATAAGAGCTTCCGTTCGTAAAATTTGTGAAAAATGTCGACTAATCCGTAGACGGGGTCGCATTAGAGTAATTTGTGCCAATCCGAGACATAAACAAAGACAAGGATAAAGGGATAATCAGACTCACTAAAGAGCTCAGCGTACAAATACAAATAAAGAATCTGTTTTGACATGAAATGGATATATCCATATATTTCTGACTCATATTTATGAGATGATACAATATGGCAAAAGATATACCGAGAACTGGTTTACGTAGAAATGTACGTATTGGTGCACGTAAAAGTGCACGTAAAATACCAAAGGGAGTTATTCATGTTCAAGCAAGTTTCAATAATACCATTGTTACAGTTACAGATGTACGAGGTCGGGTGGTTTCCTGGTCCTCGGCCGGTACTTGTGGATTCAAGGGTACAAGAAGAGGGACACCCTTTGCCGCTCAAACTGCAGCATCAGTTGCTATTCGTACAGTAGTAGATCAAGGTATGCAACGAGCAGAAGTCATGATAAAAGGTCCCGGTCTCGGAAGAGACGCCGCATTACGAGCTATTCGTAGAAGTGGTATACTATTAACTTTTGTACGGGATGTAACCCCTATGCCACATAATGGCTGTAGACCTCCGAAAAAAAGACGTGTATAGAAATAAACAGTGAAGAAATTTCAAGAGAAACAAGAGAAATAAATAATTCAATCAAAAAAAATATTATTACTATGGTTCGAGAGAAAGTAACAGTATCTACTCGGACACTACAGTGGAAGTGTGTTGAATCAAGAACAGACAGTAAACGCCTTTATTATGGTCGATTTATTCTGTCTCCACTTATGAAAGGACAAGCCGACACAATAGGCATTGCGATGCGAAGAGCTTTGCTTGGAGAAATAGAAGGAACATGTATCACACGTGTAAAATCTGAGAACGTCTCCCACGAATATTCTACTATAACGGGTATTCAAGAATCGGCCCACGAAATTATAATGAATTTGAAAGAAATTGTATTGAGAAGTAATCTATATGGAACTTGTGACGCGTCTATTTGTGTTAGAGGTCCTGGATATGTAACTGCTCGAGATATCATCTTACCACCTTATGTAGAAATTGTCGACAATACACAACATATAGCTAGCTTGACAGAACCAATAAATTTACGTATTGGATTAGAAATTGAAAGAAATCGCGGATATCTTATAAAGATGCCACATAACTTTCAAGATGGAAGTTATCCTGTAGATGCTGTATTCATGCCTGTTCGAAACGTGAATCATAGTATTCATTCCTATGGAAATGGGAATGAAAAACAAGAGATACTCTTTCTCGAAATATGGACAAATGGCAGTTTAACTCCGAAAGAAGCACTTCATGAAGCCTCCCGGAATTTGATTGATTTATTTATTCCCTTTTTATATAAGGAAGAAGAAAACTTACTTTTAGAGGACAACCAACATATGGTTCCTTTATCCCCCTTTACTTTTCACAATAAATTAGATAAAGTCGGAAAAAACAAAATAGCATTGAAATCTATTTTTATTGATCAATTCGAATTGTCTCCCAGAGTTTATAATTGCCTCATAAGGTCCAATATATATACATTATTGGACCTTATGAATAAGAGTCAAGAAGATCTTATGAAAATTGAGCATTTTCGCCTAGAAGATGTAAAACAGATATTGGGCATTCTA